TTTTATTGAATGAAATGGTAATGGTACTCATCAAAACGAAATTCATTTTATTGATACATGTACACCTCTCAATTCGACATATATTCAATAAATTTCATCGAATCATGTGATGAATAAATTATACTTGTCCCTGGATCCCTGAACTAAATAATTCTTTTTCTAGGAATATAAAATTTTTTCGATAACTTCTTGATCCCCCTTATCTTATTTTTTTGTTAATTTCCGTAGTGGGAGCCCCCTTTCTTTTTCTTTTCTGGTGGACCAACCCCTCCCTAAAAGAATCCTATCTTCCCTTCCGTATTATTTCTATACTCTATATTTTTTATTAATTTTATTAATATGAATTAAGAGTCCTTTTCTTAATTGATTTATTCTATTAACTACTCTTTTTTTCTTATTCTATTAACCATTGATTCTTATCTTATTCAAATCATATCGGTAGAGTTGATTGACAACTGGAAGAAGCGGTTCATACAATGGGCATCGGATAGACGTTAGGCAAATATGCCGCCCCTATCGTCTAGCGGTTTAGGACATCTCTCTTTCAAGGAGGCAACGGGGATTCGACTTCCCCTGGGGGTAGGGGGTACTACAAAGGTAAGTTGATCATATTATGGATTACCAATATACCCCGAAGCACCAAAACAAAGAGGTTCTTCTTGGGTCTGGGTCGATGCCCGAGCGGTTAATGGGGACGGACTGTAAATTCGTTGGCAATATGTCTACGCTGGTTCAAATCCAGCTCGGCCCAACAATTCACCAATATACCATGAGATGATATAACCCCCCCGTCCTTCAGAAATACCCGATACGGACGAATAAAAACAGAATCAAATTTTCTGCTCGATCCCTTATTTCCCTGGGATTGTAGTTCAATTGGCCAGAGCACCGCCCTGTCAAGGCGGAAGCTACGGGTTCGAGCCCCGTCAGTCCCGACAGATTCAATAAGTAGATCAATCATCTTTCCTTTTTCTGTCAACAGGGGAGCAGGAAGTAAAATTTCATTCCCAAGGGGGTTCTTTTTTCTTTCCCTTTCGTTTTGCCTTTCTCATCAAACAAATAGGAGGATTTTCATTACTTCAAGTAGTACTGATTGGTATTAGAAAGACCTATGTAGATTTGTACAATTGATGGTAGCACTAAAGTCAGTATTCCAAGAGATACTGAATCTGTTTTTGCGATGGAATAGAGGACTATATGTTTCTTAAGCGCACATACAAAAATGGAATTCTTTTCTTGTACAATACAAAATGAATTTAACAGAATTCCCCCGATAGAATACTTTTCCAACTTAAAAAGTCTCCCTTTATGGCTCCGGTTTTGTTTGTGTAACCTCAATTGCTAATGTGAAGTATAAAAAATAGATTTCATTCAAAAGAAATTTTTTATTGGACCGGGAATCCTATTTTGGATTCAGTATGGATAAAAGATCTTCCTATGTTATACTATTCAATTCGCGACGACGAATTTATTTGATAGCTCAGATATTGTTATTCATGATATTGATCCGATTCAAAATCATTGAGAGATAATTCATTCATTGAATTTAAGAATTTACAGTCGAAAGATTTATCATCTCTATGGGATTAAATCCCGAGTTATTGTGAAGTAAAAAAAGATGAGATTGAGATTATGGAAGTAAATATTCTTGCATTTATTGCTACTGCACTGTTCATTCTAGTTCCTACTGCTTTTCTGCTTATCATTTATGTAAAAACGGAAAGTCAAAATAAAAATCAAAAGGATTAATTAATTTTAATTAATATTTACTTCTGAGTTCTTATCAATGATTGAAGAAAAAAAAATGATTCCAATTTTGCGTCTTAAATGAAATGAGCGGACTAGAATCGACAGTATTCTATCAGATCCGATACTATAGTATAAGTATAGTAAGAAAGAAAGATCTATTTCTTTCTTACCATACTATCTATTAGTGTTATTGTAGTGTATAAAGTTGTACTTTAGAATAAAGAAAGGGACTTAGTGTCGATCAATCTACAATATTATCTTTATATATACTACAATATTATCTTTATATATGTATCAAGATAATAAAGGATATGGAATTTACATAGAACCCATTCACTTTTTTGATACCTCTTTTTTTCGATCAATATTAAAAAATTGTCTTGTCTTACTTTATAGTTTGAATTTCTAGATTTCTTTTTATTTGCAATCTGAGTCTTGTGATCCATCGAAAGAATCAACAAAGGAAAAAGCATTACGACTCTTTAATAGATGCCCATAATGCTTTTTCCTTTGTTGATTCTTTGACAGGATGGGCACTTCTTCGGATTTGAAAGTGAATAAATATTTAATAAATAATAAACCTCACAAATTTTTAATGCTTGAACCCCCGATCGAGAAAGTAGAAATTCAATTTCGAAATAAAAAATCGGTAAGTGCGCAATAGGTGACTCGCCCAAGGCAAGATCTTCTTATGCATAGTATTTCGTTAAACAACTACTATGTCTAAGTTTCATTTTTTCTCATAGAAATA